GAAATTTGTTCGCTCAAGAAAGACTCCAGAAGATATTGATCGTAAATAAGAAGACTGTTTACGAAGAAACAGGAATAGATATTCGCATTCATATACATAAGAATTATGTAGGAAACAAAAGAATCTTTTCTTTCTTTTTGAAAATACGTAAATGGATTTCTTTGAAGTAAAGAGACTATTCAAATTATGATATTCGTGGAAAAACAATCGCAATAAATGCAAAGAAGGAACATCTTTGATCCAACATTGAAGGATTTGAACCAAGATTTCCAGATGGATGGGATGGGGTATTAGTAGATCTGACACATAATTTAAATGCGATAATTTATCCTCTAAAAAGGGAAATATTGAATGAATAGATCGTAAATTCTGAGATTTTGGTATTCTTTTTTCTTCAAGGGAAGATACTAATTGCGACGAGAATGGAATTTCCAGAATGACTCCAAAACCTTCTGATACCATTTGAGAAGAAAAATGAGAAGAAAAATAATTCTTGTGCCCCCAAAATCCATTTTGGTTAGAATAATTCACCGAAGAAATCAAAGATTTCTGTTGATACATTCGAATAATTAAACGTTTCACAAGTACTAAACTAGATTTATTGTCATAACCTAGAAATTCCACAGGTTCGTAAAAAATCAAACTATTTAAGCTATGATAATGAGCAAGTGAGTAAATATACTCCTGAAGGAGTAGCGGATATAGGAAGTTTTGTTGCCGAAATCTATCTTTTTTCAATATAAATATCCTTGTAATTTGTAATTCTGCTATTGAAATACATTTCTAATGTAACCAAAAAAGAGAGGCACTTCTTGTGTTATGAAATGATACATAGTGCAATATGGTCAGAACGGCGTATGCGATCCTAATAAATAATTCTAATAATATAGTCTATTATTAATATATATATATATATAGACTATGCACTGTCTATACTTATATATATAGACTTTTATACTTTACTTTGTAATGTAAAAAACATAATGAGAATTTAAGAAGTAAAAGATTATATAAAAGTCAGAACAAATAAAGAATATATACCCCGGAGACAGAGAGCCCAATCTACAGATCTTTTTCCTTTCCCTTTCTATCCAATTTGGTTTTCTTTTCCTTGTTAATATAACTAGAATAACAATAAGAAAAAGGGGTAAAAATCTTTTATTTTCGCAACCCAATCACTCTTTTGACTTTGGAAAAGATTCTTTTTTTATCACTATACTATTTCTTCTACACATCCGTCTCCAATCCACAATAAAGAATAATTAGGATTCATAAAAAAAAAGAATCAATGGTTCACTCACAATTTACAAGAGAACCTTTTCCCACATCAGGCACTAATCTATTTTTAACGTATAATTAGTAATTCGATCGGGTAATCATTCAAATTAAGAAAGGAAGCTCGTTTCTTTTTTGTCTTACTCGAATTGGAGCCATAAGGCTCTATCCATTTATTCACTAGACCCGAAAGACTTTACTGAACTTAAAAATTGTTATAAAAAGAAAAATTCTCGTTCTATTTCTATTATGAGTACTAGAAATCTTATTTTTCTATGATTATATTATTCTTTTTTCTATTCTGTTTACGACATGCTTTTTTTTCCATTCATTACCTTTCAGGATCAGTCGCGGTCTTATAAACTTTACCAATAGTCTAGACGAATTCCTTCATCCAAATGTGTAAAAGATCATAGTCGCAATTAAAAGCCGAGTACTCTACCGTTGAGTTAGCAACCCGAATCAATATGAGGTGTAGATATGATCGAAATAAAAAAAATCCAGCAAACTCATCCATTTTACTAATTTTACTAAAGTGAAGGAAAGATCCAATAGGGGAATGGGGATAAAAAGATCTATTTATATACGATCAAATTATATTTGTTTGAGACGCCATTGTCAATATGAATGGACTTTTTAGAAAACAAATTTCAAGAAATTATATAGAAATTTGTGTTGGATTAGCACAACATAAAGAAGAAATAAGAACTTTGAGCGGAAAAAAAATAAGGAATTAAGGAAAAGGTAAAGATAGAAAAGATAGCGGCTTTCTTTAATCAAAAAAAGAAAGGTACAATACAAATACAAGAAGAACCCCCCTTGTTGGGGGGTTCGACAAAAAGAAGCAAGAAAAAAATACGAATAAGAAAAAGAAGAATAAAAGAAGTATGAATAGAACAAAAAAAGAATAAACTTTGAATAAAGAATTACACAAAGTTAGTTACCCTATCCTTTTTTTATTCACGATTCTTGTTTTTACTTACTCTTTTATCAAAAGAAACTCGAAATTCTTTAAAGAATTCTGCCTTCCTTAAAATATCATAAACAGTTCCTGTGGGTTGAGCACCTTTTTCAAGGAAATATAAAATAGCAGGAACATTTGAATAAGTTTGATTCTTTATCGGATCATAAAAACCCACTTTTCGAAGATCTCTTCCTTCTCTTCGGGATCGAACATCAATTGCAACGATTCGATAGATGGCTCATTGGGATAGATGTAAATAAAAAATGCCCCCCTAGAAACGTATAGGAGGTTTTCTCCTCATACGGCTCAAGAAAAAATGATTCTAATTTCTAGAATTTCTATTTCTATCTATATAGATAGATAGGAATAAAAATGGATCCATAAAGAATTAGACTGTAATTTGAGCCTTTTTTCCTTCTTTACAGAAAAAGAAAATTCATTCGTACTCCTAACTCAAGTTGGGTAGTTTTGAAAGAGTTTGAAAGGAAATCCTTAGAATTTCTTGAGCTGTCTCTAACCTCTTTTTTTGTCTCCTTTCGGATCTATTTTTTTTTAATCATTCTGATCCAATTGTTGAGACTAGTGAAAATAGTGTTTCCTTGTTCCGGAATTTGTTGTCTTTGCTTTGCGCTTTGTGAAATCATTAGGTTTAGACATTACTTCGGTGATCCTTACTCCTTTTCAAAAAGGCAGCAACATACCTTTTGTTTTTTCTATGGAAAAGGGAAAAATAATACGAACGATTGATTCCTTTGTGATACACTCTTGATCGAAACAGTTTGAAAATTTCAACAAATTTGATTTCTTTTTCATTTCAAAAACTTGTTCAAATTTGAACCTCTCCGTTTATCTATATTTCTATATTGATGATCTATTTACAAAGTTGGTCTAACTTATTGATTGTCACTAACCCTAGATTATTCCCCCGATAAATGAATCAATCATTTTTGCTCGAGCTCCATCATATGCTATACCTTTCTATACCATTAGTATCTTTATTTAGCAACCCAAGACAAATTCAATTAGGTTCCTAGCAGAACAAACTATGTCGAGACAAGAGCATCTTCATTCGTATAGAAAATGGTGGATGTCAGAATCCACATCCAATCATGTCCTTCAAGTCGCACGTTGCTTTCTACCACATCGTTTCAAACGAAGTTTTACCATAACATCCCTATAATTTTGATTTTATTTGAAATTGGAACCGTATGTAATTGATTCAATATGGAATAATGAATAGTCATTGGTTGAACCGATACATAATAATCTACACTTAAAAATAAGTGTTTATCCGGAGATTTCACTTCAAATTACTCCATATTTTCTCATATGAATAATATCACATGAAAAAAACAAATAAGTTTTAAGCAAACTTATTTACATCTTCAACAGATCTTTCGAGATTGTCCATCATAAAAGATCCTTCTTTTTCTTTTTTGAAAAGAAATTAGAAACCTCAAAAAAAGCCTTTGACTTTCATTTCATTTGAATGAAATGAAAAAGAAATCCCCATGAATGGATAAAAGTTTTTAGCCACTTTAACTAAATACTATTAAATACTATACTAACTTATAACTATACTAAACTAAATATTTCATTTCAATATTCATAAATATTCAATTATAGAAGAATCAGATAATCTTATTATTCAGAATATACAATATATATTCTTATGTCAGAATTATGTATTTATGTATTAAATTTATGTATTAATATATTCTAATATGAATATTAATCATGAAGTATGAATATTTTCTCATTTTTTATTTATGAAATATGATTTCATGATCATAATATTCCTATTTACTTATTATTTACCATCTCCAATTGAATCTGATTTTCATTTCATTGAAATCAGAGAGATAGTTTGAGAATAAAGTTTCTTTGTTTTCATTATTATGGAGTAGAAAAAGTCTCGTGTAAGGTAAGATCAAAGAGAAAATCAGAATCCGAGGATTCTGATCTTTTGGCATCCATCTCCATCTCCATCATTCCATCTCCATCATAGAAAACAAAGAATCGTTAACGAAAAGAATCACGAATATTTAAGAATAAAAGACTTTAGTAAAAAAGTAAAAAAAAAAAAGATATGATTCTAAGAATAAATCTTAGAATTCAGTGTATCCAACATGAAACATAAAATTGTTGAATTCAATTTTCAATTTCAATTAGAGAAGAATCCTTCGTTTCTGATGCAAACGATCTGGGACGAAAGGATTCGAACCTCCGAGTAACGGGACCAAAACCCGTTGCCTTACCGCTTGGCCACGCCCCATTTTGATTTGGTATAAGAAAAACTAAGCTAAATATTGGTTATTCGTCAATAACCAACCAAAAGAAATATAGGACATGTTGTCGCTGGGATTCAACACAATAGATATAGAATCAAAAAGATTAATTGATCATTACTTAGAATTTAATTAAGATATTGTATGAAAATAGAATTCCTTGTATTCTTATTTGATTGGATAATGTAAGGAAGGATTCTTGATTGGGGAGAAGTCAAAGAAAAATCAGAATTTCTTTCTTTTATCTGCTTTTTTCTTTTAAAAAATCCCTCAGAAAAACAACTCAATCCAATCTGATAATTTCTTATCATTTCAATTTCATTTTAATCTTTAAGAACAAGAAAAGAATATTTGTTATGTTTAATATCTTTAGTTTAATCTGTATCTGTCTTAATTCTACCCTTTATTCGAGTAGTTTTTTCTTCGCCAAATTGCCCGAGGCTTATGCCTTTTTCAATCCAATCGTAGACGTTATGCCGATTATCCCTTTACTCTTTTTTCTCTTAGCCTTTGTTTGGCAAGCTGCTGTAAGTTTTCGATAAAAAGGAAATCTCGATTCAATTCAGAATTTATTCGATAAAAAAAAAGATGAGATTTTTATTCTTAAAATCAATAAGATCAGAAATAAGATTCAGATAAGTCTGGAAATTAGGAACCCTCGATTCAAAAAGCAAAATTCTGATATTTTCTATTGTATATTATATTGAAATTGAATAAGGGAAGGGGGCGATGATCTTTAATAAGCTAATCAACTTCTTTCTTCTTTTGTTCTGACCTTTCCTTTATAAGATTCCATACAATATCTAATTATAGATATAGGATATGGCAAGAAATCTTTGGTAATGAAAAAATATGAATCTTATTACATTATTACATTAGAAAGAAATTCGTAAAAATAAATTGAAAAAAAAAACTTCCTTCTTTTTTCATCTTTAGAGCGTCATATCAAAATAGTGTATAGTGTGTGTCGTAAAATAGGTGATCTATTTCCTTAAAAAAAAAAAGATCTTATCTTGGAGATTTGTAATGCTTACTCTTAAACTATTCGTTTACACAGTAGTAATATTCTTTGTTTCTCTCTTCATCTTCGGATTCTTATCTAATGATCCGGGGCGTAATCCTGGGCGTGAAGAATAAAAAAAGAGATGAGATTCGTTTTTACTTTTTTTTCATAGGTATTTCATAGGTAAATGTAGAAATAAATGGAATAGATGCTAGATAAAGAGAAAAGATTCATAAAAGAAAATAATCGAAATTTCTTCCGATTCTAAAATCTCAAGTTATCAGGGGGGTCGGAGAGAGAGGGATTCGAACCCTCGGTACGAATAATTCGTACAACGGATTAGCAATCCGACGCTTTAGTCCACTCAGCCATCTCTCCCCATTCCAAATTGGAAATTTCCCATGTGATTTCACACGTGAAGTGAAGATTGAGAACAATTTTTCTTTTCTTCGAAACAGATTTCTCCAATAGAAAGAATACCTTACTTCTTTTGTACAAAAGGTTCATTTCCCCGGCCTGGTTAAGTATAAGTACTGGCCGGGCCAGTACTTCCTAATTCTTAGAAATTAGATAAGATTCTAATAGATAGATTATCTTAGAAATTCTTTAAGAAATTATCTATATCTAGATTAATATAGAATATTCTATATATTCTATAATTCTATCTTAATATGAATATGATATATTCTATATTGAAATATGAAATTGAAATCTAAAATGTTAGAGATTCTATATCTATTCTTAGTATCTTCTAAGTAATTCTAGTAAATTAGAGTATAAATTAGAATATTTAGTCTTTATAGTAAAAGTGTTCTGTTCTAGTAATATCTAGTAATAGTATTAGAGTATAATAGTAATGTAATATAGTACTAATATTTTTCGTCTTTATTTTATTATTCTTAAGTATAAGATTCAGAAATTCATTAATGAAAAACGAATTTCATTAGAAATGAAAGTTGAAGTTCAGTATTATATTCATCTTAATAATTCTAATTCACTTAAGAAATCTTAAGAAGAAGGAAGTATTAAGAAAGAAAAGAAATAGATCTTAGGAATCTTATAAGAGAAAGAATCTCAAATAGAAAACACATATTTCTAAGATTTTAAATCTTTTACTTGTTCAAAGCAAAGGACAAGCTTGAAAGTTTGAGGCCCAATTTACCCGAATTCAGAAAATCTGGCGGTTCAAGTGAAGGGAAGTTTCAAAAAAAGAATACTTAAAACTTTAGTACACTATTTCAATTCTTTAAATTTGACTAAACTTTTTGCTATTCACCTATTCTTTTTTTCAATCCCGCGCCGCAGCAGAACAAAATAAGTATTAATGCTGGAATTTTCATGATTCTGATGCTATCTTGACTACGTCTGATTACTTTGTTGGACAAATAGTCCATTCATATCCAATAATGAATATGTAGCGGGTATAGTTTAGTGGTAAAAGTGTGATTCGTTCTATTAACAACTTAAATAGTTAAGGGGTCTTTCCGTTTTTTTCATATTCCGATCAAAAACTTTATTTCTTAAAAAGATTTTATCCTTTCCCCCTCAATAGGACATTTGAGGAAAGAATATACATTCTCACGATTTCTATCCAAAAGGCAATCAGAATCTTAATAAAAAATTTGGATTATGGAGTCGAGAAGCATAATTTTTTTGATTGGTTCAATTTTTCCAATTGAATGAGTATGAATAAAGGATCTATGGATGATAGTACAAAACTTTCAATCGTAACTAAATCTTCAATTTTTGCGCTGAAAAAGGGGGAGATTGAAGCCAAATAGCTAGAAAATGATGGTTTTGGTTTACTAGAACCCTCGGCTTCTTGTTTCAGCTCGGTAGAAACAAAATTATTTTCCTTAGGATCCCACGAGTAGAAAAGAAATAGGGAACGAAGTAACTAGACTAGAGACTAGAAAGATTTGATAGAATCCCCCTCTTCTAGAGGGATCATCTAAAAAGCAAGTAGCTTT